AACACAAATAAATAAAGTGCAGCCGGTTGGGTCCAACCTCTTCTTGAAATATACAACTCGCACACACTCCCTTTCCAAAAAAAATCAATACACCAAGCACTACACTTAGATTTATTAGATTTGTTGCTAAAATATCGGTATTAAACCCGAAACTCCCGGCAGATGGCCAGTGGCCTAAGGAAACGAAAGAATCGGTTACATTTTTCATATGCTCTCCTCTTATAGATAGGACTAATAAAGAACAGAGTTCTTTTTGTATCACTTGACTTGCCCTTTTTTGATCGATTTCTTTTTCTTAATTTTTTTCTTTGTTTTAAGTTTCCGATAAGATACTTATTAAGTTGGGTCCTAGGTCTTGTAGAAATTGCAAAATATTTCCCCTGTTCAAACACTTCCTCAAAAGAAAGTAAAAATTCCATCGTACTAACCGAAGGACGGGAAGGAATAAAGCGAGCAAATCCACTAATTCGTCATCCTCAAATCAGTCTTTCCCGGGGTATTGTTCCAACAAATACATAATTGTAGGCGTAAAGTAGTGATATAATTCACAGAAGCAAACCGCAACGAATTAATAAAATAAGAAAAAGTGTGTAATGCACTTTTTTACATTTTCGTTCTAGGATGAAATTAAACAAAAGGATTTGCAAATAAAAGTGCTAATGCCACAACGAGACCATAAATGGTTAAAGCTTCCATAAAAGCTAGACTAAGCAATAAGGTGCCTCTTATTTTTCCTTCTGCTTCTGGTTGTCTCGCAATACCTTCTACGGCTTGGCCTGCAGCAGTACCTTGACCAACTCCAGGTCCAATAGAAGCAAGCCCTACGGCCAATCCAGCAGCAATAACGGAAGCGGCAGAAATCAGTGGATTCATGATGATAGGTTCCTCGCACCAAAAAAAAATGGTTAATGATACAATCAACCAAGGAATTCTTACTTATTTGATCACTAAAAAATATCGAATCGAAGTAACTAAAACTTCGAAAAAAAAAAAAATATATAGATAGGGATAAACCCTATATATAACTAATATATATCTACTATCACATATACATTTGTTTCTTTCATAACGGAAACCGCGCGCATTTTTTATTGAATCAGATTCTAGAATAATTCGTCGAAAAATATACAGGAACTGTAGCTGGACTTATAGACATTACATATAGACATATATCTAGTGCGATCTCCCCCTAACTCCTTCGTAATATTGTCTATCTTTCCTCTTAGAACTCTAGTCATATATACATATGGATTTCTTATTTCTATCTATATATGTATATGGTACCGAACCAAGTATATTTTCTTGAACCATGCATTGCCTCAGTCGGGGTAAGCTTAAAAAAAGAAGACTCTTTTGAAAACTAATCAATGATGACCCTCCATGGATTCCCCTATATAAGCCGCGGCTAAAGTTGCAAAAATGAGAGCTTGAATACCGCTTGTAAATAATCCAAGAAACATGACAGGGATAGGAACTACTGAAGGTACTAAAGAAACAAGAACAACAACTACTAATTCATCCGCCAATATATTTCCGAAAAGTCGAAAACTCAGAGATAAAGGTTTTGTGAAATCTTCTAAGATGTTAATTGGTAAAAGGATTGGAGTTGGTTGAATGTATTTTCCAAAATAAGCCAATCCTTTTTTGGTAAGACCCGCATAAAAATATGCCACGGACGTGAGTAAAGCTAAAGCAACAGTAGTATTTATATCATTCGTGGGGGCAGCCAACTCTCCATGAGGTAACTGTATGATTTTCCAAGGTAAAAGAGCTCCAGACCAATTAGAAACAAAAATAAATAAGAACATGGTTCCAATAAAGGGAACCCAAGGCCCATATTCTTCTCCAATCTGAGTTTTACTCAAGTCTCGAATAAATTCAAGAACATATTCAAAGAAATTCTGCCCGTCGGTAGGAATAGTTTGTGGATTCCGAACAGTTATGATAACTGACCCTAATAAGATAGCAATTACTACCCAAGAAGTGATAAGTACTTGAGCATGAATTTGTAAACCTCCTATTTGCCAATATAAATGTTGGCCTACTTCTACACCTGATATATCGTAGAATCCTTTGAGTGTTTTAATGGAACATGGTATAACATTCATATTGCCCTCTGCCAGAAATCAAACTTAAAAAAAAATTATTTTGATTCAACCATCTCTTTTTCAACTTATCTACTTTCATCATTAATCATATATTTAAAATACCAAGAAATCACATAACATAATATCCCATTTTATCTCTTTTTAAAAATGCAATACAAGAATAGTAACCAATCTAAGAAATCAAAATAATTAACTAATCTTATTATTCTTAATCATAACATAATCATAATCAATGACTTCTTATATAGCTAGAACGACCCTCACAAATTGCGGATACTAATTTGTTAAGAATCAATCGGATTGAAGCTATAACGTCATCGTTGATTGGAATCGAAATATCTGCAAGATCCGGGTCACAATTTGTATCGATTAAACAAAGTGTTGGAATTCCCAAAATGACACATTCTCGAAGAGCTGTATATTCTTTTTGCTGATCAACGATGATTACAATATCGGACAACCCAGTCAGATATTTGATCCCAACCAGATATGTTTGCAAAGTCGATAATTTTCTCTTCAACATTGCTGCATCTCTTTTAGGGAGACGGTTGAGTTTCCCCATCTTTTGTTCTCCTCTTAAGTCTCTGAACTTATGAAGTCTCGTTTCTGTAGTGGACCAATTCGTTAACATACCACCGAGCCATTTTTTATTAACATAATGACATCGAACCCTTATTGCAGCTGAGACTACTAAATCCGCTGCTTTATTTTTGATACCAACCATTAAAAAGGTTTTCCTCGACTTGCTGCATCAAAAACGAAATCACGGGCTTCTGATAAAAAACGAGCAGTTCTAGTAAGATTTGTAATATGAATACCTTTACGCTTTGCAGAAATGTAAGGGACCATTCTAGGATTCCATTTCTTAGTACCATGATCAAAATGAACTCTCGACTCCATCATCTCTTCCAAATGGATGTTCCAATACCTTCTTGTCATTTTTCCCGCGCTTTCTCTTTTTTTTTTTAGAAATAACTAATTGTTCCTACGGAACCTTATAACGAGGTTGACCATTGATACATAGTCCGAACTATTCATTTTTTTTTATTACTTACTTCATTTTTTTACTTAACAAAACTAGAAAGGAAAAAGAAAAAATATCTGCTTAGGAATTATGAAATCGCGTAAATGAATTTTCTAATGTGTCATGGAAATTCTTTGGGCTACAAGAACAAAAAAATTCTCGATGATGGAACAAAATATCTCTCATTTCCAACTTGAATACATTTTTCTTTTTTATTTCAAAATGAATGTTTTTGTCTTGCCTTGAACGGTGCACTAATTTTTTAAATCCGGTACCGATAGGGATAATTCCCCCCAGAACTACATTTTCTTTCAGACCCTTCAACCAATCAATACGCCCCCGTAGAGCAGCTTTTGCTAAAACTCTAGCAGTTTCTTGAAAACTTGCTTCAGATATGAAGCTTTGAGTATTCAGAGACGCCCTCGTTATTCCTAATAAAATTGCTCGATAACAGATCGCTTCGTCTAAAGCACGCCCTGCCCGTTCTGCCCGCAGCAATCCGATTAATTCTCCAGGCGAAAAAACATTAGACATTCCGTCTTCTGAAACCAACACTTTTGATGTTACTTGTCGTACAATAATCTCTAGATGTCTATTATGAATCTGCACCCCTTGAGATCGATAAACCTTTTGGATCTTATTAACCAAAGAGATATGGCTTTGGGCTATAGTTAGCTCAGCTCCAATTAAGAATCCCCAAGGAATTCCAAGAATTCTTGGTATACGTTCGTTCCAACCTTCGACTCTCCTTTCAAGGTTCATCGATATTGAACCAATCGAACGCACTTCTAAGATTTGCTCCACTTTTGGAAGTCCCTGCGTTATGTCACCAGATCGGGATTTTTCATATATAAATGTAACTAATGTATCTCCTTTAGAAAGGGTTTCTCCGTAATGTCCGTGAACAGTCGCTCCTGGAGTAGCCAAATACGGCTTAGCTGATCTTATAACTAAGGAATCAACATGAACAATTAAAATTTGACCAGATTTTTTTATATGTGTCCCATATTTAACTAGACATAGATTTTCACAAATAAATTGTCCAATGCTAATTATTGTGGATGTTTCTTCACAATAATTGTGATGTAAAAAGCACCAATTCAAATGGGATGGATTCAAAATGATGGTATTGCATGGGTTGGAATTATAAATCCTTCTATTTTCATCTATTAAACAGTATTTAAGTACTTCAAGTACTTGGAAAGTCGCTTTCAAATTATCAAGTATCCAATATTTGTTTACCAAGATCTGATTATGAGTTATTAAATAGTAAGCTGAATAAAAGTTTACTATTTTAGATACAATAGTACCTAGGGGACCTAACAAATCCCTAATTAGAATTATGGGATTCAATTCTTTTGCCGTGATGTTATATTTCGAACCATTGAATGGACATGGGCCAACTTGAGAACAATTGAATGATGACAAAATTATCAAAGCCTTATTTTGATTCAACAATGTACCAATAGTTGCTTGATGCTGAGTAATTACTGAAATCTTCACTTTCGAAAAAAAAGGGTTGATATTGGTGCAATCTAATCCATTATCGGGGATCAATCCTGAACCCGCCGTATCATACCTTTTTTCGGCATATGAAAGACTAGACTTTACTAACTCAATTTTTATGAAATTTTGAATCAGATCATTTGTCCTTACCTCAACAAGAGAAGCATGAACTTCTTCTATAGAAACATTTTTTTCTTGGTCCCAATTCAATACTAAGCAAGTCCGAACTAATTGAATACTTGTGTGAAAAATTCCACGAATTGACTTTCCGTTTCCATAAAGGATATAATTGACAATTCTAAGTTGGACATTATCTTTTTCCTGCAAGAGATCTTGAGTGAAAAGTTTTGCTAAATTTATCC